CAATATTCCGAAGTTGAAAGGAAATATCCAAATACATGTCTTATTCTTTTCAATAACCCATATTTGTAGCAATAAAATACTATTGTTTTTGTTTTGTTTGTTCCTTCCCAAAATGGAATATGATTGATTCAAAATATCTATGATATGCCCTCTCTATAAAGGACCGGAAATACCTTGCTTACGAATCATTGGGAAGTGCATTAACATAAATACAGCAGTAAGAAGGGGTAATACAAAAGTGTGTAAACTATAAAAACGGGTCAAAGTTGATTGACCCACACTAGCACTTCCGCGCAATAACTCGACTAAGGGGGATCCTATTACAGGAATAGCATCAGGTACACCTGTTACAATTTTGACTGCCCAATAACCGATTTGGTCCCAAGGTAAGGAATAACCAGTTACACCAAAAGATGCGGTCAATACAGCCAGAACCACACCCGTAACCCAAGTTAATTCGCGAGGTTTTTTAAACCCACCAGTCAGATACACACGAAATACGTGCAAGATCATCATTAGGACCATCATACTTGCCGACCATCGATGAACTGATCGAATTAACCAACCAAAGTTGGCTTCAGTCATTATGTATTGAACAGAAGCAAAAGCCTCGGTAACGGTTGGACGATAATAAAAAGTCATGGCAAACCCCGTGGCTACTTGTACTAAAAAACAAGTAAGTGTAATTCCCCCTAGACAATAAAATATGTTGACATGAGGAGGAACATATTTACTAGTTATATCATCTGCAATCGCCTGAATCTCTAGACGCTCTTCGAACCAATCATATACTTTATTGAGATAGGTAAATCGGGAGAACCCCCCCCCTCGGAGAACTGTATATGAGAATTTCATCTCGTACAGCTCAAGCAAAAATATCAAAATACTGGTTGCAACGAATATGTAATAAAATTTTTTTTAATTTGTTCTTATTCCCCGGATTAAATCTTCTCTGAAGATAAGATACGAAGGAAAAAATCCTAAAGCTTTTCTTTGTGATGATAATGCCAAAATATCAAGTCAGCTCATTCGTTTTTATGTTGATAGCTACAGGCTTCTTGAATCTTCTTTAATCCCTATTTTTTTTTTTTTTTTAGGAATTCTCTTGTTGAGACCCTCTGAATCAATTGAAACCTCAGATTCATACTAGAACCACGATGTTGAATAAAGTTCCCAAGCCAAAAGGTTTTCTGAGTAAGAACCATTTGATCATCACCACTTATTCAATTCAAAATAAAATAAACAGAAACATAATTTTTAAGGAAGAAAACCCTTTCGATTTATACTGAGAAATCTTTGAAAAAAAAATTTTTATCCAGTTGCGAGGTCTAAATAGTAGGTATGAATCATAGTTCAAATATTTCTCGATCTATTTCATATATTCCGTGCTCCAGATAAAAAAATTAATATCCGACGAAGCAGAACTTATCTTTCTCAAGATGACAGACCCATTCTCTGTACTATCAATAGGATCAATTATAACAAGTCACACACTCATATTCCGGAAATACAGAAACAAAAGAATTTCACGATCGAACTGCCAAAATGGCCTAGAAATCTGAGTCCTAAGTAATTCATTTTGGATTGAAAAGCCAGGACTTTATTATTTTTATGGACCTAATTCATTGAAATTCCATCCAGTAAAACAGAAGAATTATAAATCTCCAAAATAATAGATAGGAATACCGCAAATAGAGCCATTGCGACCCCCATCAAAGGGGTAGTTCCCCACCCAGGAGCTACTTTACCATATTCTGAATTCAATGGTTTCAATAAATTCCCTGCATTAGTTCGTCTTGGACCAGATCTAGAACTATCCTCAACGGTTTGTGTAGCCATAAATCCTATTGCATTGGTTGAAATTGGTTGACTTTGTATACTATTCCATTGTAAATAAAGGATCTTATCATAGATCCTTTATTTAAAAATTTGATAATAATGGAAACAGCAACCTTAGTTGCCATCTTTATATCTGGTTTACTTGTAAGTTTTACCGGGTACGCCTTATATACCGCTTTTGGGCAACCCTCTCAACAACTAAGAGATCCATTCGAGGAACACGGGGACTAGTTGAAGTAAAGTAATGAGCCTCCCATATTGATATTGGGCGGCTCATTACTTCCATTTAGACCTTACTTCCATTTAGATAACGATAATATAAGATAATGAAAAATCATTTCGCCTTTTTAGTCGGAACCTTAGGCGGCTCTCGAAAAAATATTGCGAAAAAAATAATTCCTAGAGTCGAGACTAAGAGGAATGTATAAACCAATGCTTCCATAAATTCGATCGTGGTTTACAATTATAGCTTCCACACCTGTTTATTTGTTTATTTGGGATCATTTCCCAGATTAAGAAAGGACAAGAGTCAAAAGTCCACAAGTCAAAGAAAGGGCGGTGATTCAAATCAAGATTTATCTGGTACTCTATGTCAAAGTCAAAGTTAAATAATAAAAAATACACTAGAGGCACAAGAGTAGTGTTGTATCAGACGACTTGTCTCTTTGTAGTTGGATCTCCAAGTTTTTGGAATGCTCCAAATTCCACTTGAGCATCCAAATCTGGGTCAATACCAGCAAAAACATCTCTGAACAAGGTTCTAGCACCATGCCAAATATGTCCGAAAAAGAAGAGCAAAGCAAACGAAGCATGTCCAAAAGTGAACCAACCCCTTGGGCTGCTACGAAAAACACCATCTGATTTCAAAGTAGCACGATCTAATTCAAAAATTTCACCCAATTGAGCACGTCTAGCATATTTTTTCACAGTAGCAGGATCACTATAACTGACTCCATCGAGTTCGCCCCCATAGAACTCAACAGTTACTCCTACTTGTTCGACACTATACTTAGATTCTGCCCTTCTAAACGGAACATCAGCTCTTACAATTCCGTCTCCGTCTACCAAAACTACTGGAAATGTTTCAAAAAAAGTAGGCATACGACGTACAAAAAGCTCGCGCCCTTCTTTATCTCTAAAGATGGGATGTCCTAACCATCCAACAGCTATTCCATCCCCATTGTCCATCGAGCCCGCTCTAAATAAACCTCCTTTTGCTGGATTATTGCCAATGTAATCATAAAAAGCTAATTTTTCGGGAATTTTAGACCAAGCTTCGGATAAACTCTTATTTTCGTTTAATCCGGCACCAACCCTTCGATATATTTCTTGCTGGAAGTAGCCTTGATCCCATTGATAACGAGTGGGACCAAATAATTCGATTGGGGTAGTTGCGGAGCCATACCACATAGTTCCAGCAACAACAAAAGCTGCAAAAAAGACAGCAGCGATACTACTGGAAAGCACAGTTTCAATATTACCCATACGTAATCCTTTGTATAGGCGTTGGGGAGGGCGGACACTAAGATGGAATAGGCCCGCTAATATGCCCAATGTACCCGCTGCAATATGATGAGAGGCTATTCCTCCCGGAACAAAAGGATCAAAACCTTCTACCCCCCACGCCGGATTTACAGATTGGACTTTTCCGGTTAGTCCATAAGGATCAGACACCCATATTCCAGGACCATACAAGCCTGTTACATGAAATGCACCAAATCCAAAGCAAGCTAATCCTGAAAGAAATAAATGAATTCCAAAGATCTTGGGCAAATCCAAAGAAGGTTTTCCTGTACGTTCATCAGAGAATATTTCTAGATCCCAATATACCCAATGCCAGATAGCCGCCAAGAAGCACAAACCAGAAAACACAATGTGTGCCCCGGCCACACCCTCGTAACTCCAAATACCCGGATTCGTTATAGTCCCTCCTGTGATACTCCAGCCGCCCCACGAATTGGTTATTCCTAAACGAGTCATGAAGGGTATAACGAACATACCCTGTCTCCACATTGGATCAAGAACGGGGTCAGAGGGATCAAAAACGGCTAATTCATATAGAGCCATTGAACCGGCCCAACCAGCAACGAGAGCTGTATGCATTATATGTACAGAAATCAACCGACCGGGATCATTCAATACGACGGTATGAACACGATACCAAGGCAAACCCATGGAAATACCCCTTTATCAAAAAAAAATAGACACTATGTAACTTTATTGCATTTGGAAAAGACTATGATATGGACCTCTCCCTTTCAGTGGATTATTTCGGAAGAAGGGTTCATATTTATTGAATTCCATTTCGTTGGGAATAATGGAACAATTCTGTTCATAGGAACAAAGATAAGCAGATCTATTCTATACCCGATAAGTACCAATACGCAATGGGGATTAGTCCCATTTTCTATGAGCGAATGCGTAGATACTTGTTCATCATTCGAAGAGCCCGACTCATTTGTAAGAATTTTCCCTTATTAATTTCGTCTTACTATTTCGTAATATCTAGGGATAAAAACATTACGTTTCCACATCAAAGTAAAATATAGTACTTAACCCCCTTTCTTTCAGTTGATGCCTATTGGTGTTCCAAAAGTACCTTTTCGGAGTCCTGGAGAGGAAGATGCAATTTGGGTTGACGTATAGTGCGACTTGTCAGACATATTGGGTCATATGGGATTTCCCCGTTCTCTCCCCCGATCGAGATACCCTCTGTTTCGCCCAAAAAAGATTGTTTGAACCATCAAATCAATACAATAATTTGGAGCGTGAAATACAATTACATTTTAAGGGGATCAAAATCAATATTAATATTATACTATCCATTAGCAAAATTTATGGTTGGCTTGGAGGGATCAATCCAATAAAATGAAGTATCCAGGCTCCGTTCAGAAAATACCCAATTGGTAATATATGTATGATTACCACTTGTACCATAAGTGATTACTTGATAGCATATGGGCAATCTCAAACTGGCAATCAATGAAATAATATTATGACTACATCGCGTATTTGTTGTAAGAAAAGCACGAAATGCATTGAAAAAAGTAAAAGTAAGTGGTATTGGGAACATTTGTCCTATATGTGCAAATTGAAATCGGGCAGATCTTTACCCGGAGTAGAACATAAACCTAAAAAAATTGAGGAGGCCCATTCAGGAACAAGAAAATGACATTGTAATTTGGATTAGATTTCGATGAAACAATATATCAATGAGAGGTTAATTTGATAAGTCGATTAGTGGATTCTTTTATTATATTAGAAAAAAAATATTTCTAAAAAAAATCGAAGAAAAAGCCCCTTCATTAGGAGGTAGAAAAGTCCTACTATAATAAAAATAAAAAAAAAAGGAAAGCGGGGTGGAATCAACACATTGATTTTTTTTTTGAACCGTATGCATCCAAAGGCGCGTGTACGGTTCCTAAGGGATAAAATTTTGTCCTAATCAACCGACTTCATCGAGAAAGATTACTTTTTTTAGGTCAAGCAGTTGATAGCGAGATCTCAAACCAACTTATTGGCCTGATGGTATATCTCAGTATAGAGGATGAGACCAAAGATCTTTATTTGTTTATAAACTCCCCCGGCGGGTGGGTAACACCTGGAGTCGCAATTTATGATACTATGCAATTTGTGCCACCAGATGTGCATACAATATGCATGGGATTAGCCGCTTCAATGGGATCTTTCATCCTGGTCGGAGGAGAAATTACGAAACGTATAGCATTCCCTCACGCTTGGCGCCAATGAGTTTTTTATTTGAGAGAAAAAAGAAGACTATGCCTTCGCGATATTTAATATAATATATAAAATAAATAAGAATTTTAAGATAATATTTAAGTAATAATAGCATGGCACTTCGAGTTTGATATGAATAAACCATTATTGTTTTTTCATAACATAGGATTGTATATCGGGCGAGTAATATGAGACAACAAAGGGTATTTATTATTTGATCTTATCTATCTGGGCTTCATTTCAGCGTCACAAACCTTTTTTCACGTCAAAAAAGTATCTTTCCAATATTTATGGTATGAAATATGAAAGAATACTCAAATGAAAAAAAAAGCAAGATCATTTTTTTACTTATTTTATACTTAATTTGAATTTGATCGGATCAAAAAGAAACTTTGGGATTGCTGAATCACATATGAGATAAATCATAAATATAGAAAGCAACGGAACCATCATAGTATTTTTGAACCCCCCGAAAAGAAGGGTGGTAAATGGATCACTTAACGATTCGATTTTGGTCTGCTGGATCCTATTTCGTTTTTTTACGAACGTAAAAAGTCCATTGTGGAGCCGTATGCAATGCGCAAAAATGCCTGTACGGTTTGGTTTTTTCAATTATATATTATATTTTATTATTGTTATTCTTTATCTTTTTCCCTAGTCCAATCAATCGTACGAGATCGCGGAAACATTCATTATGTTATATCATCAGGGTAATGATCCATCAACCTGCGAGTTCTTTTTATGAGGCACAAACGGGAGAATTTGTCCTAGAAGCGGAAGAACTTCTGAAACTCCGCGAAACCCTCACAAGGGTTTATGTACAAAGAACGGGTAACCCCTTATGGGTTGTATCCGAAGACATGGAAAGGGATGTTTTTATGTCAGCAACAGAAGCTCAAGCTCATGGAATTGTTGATCTGGTAGCGATCGAAAATGCCGGGGATTTCACGTAAATCCGCGATTCCATTTCGAACCATAATTTCATTTGCATGAATCTAAATTGAATATTTTATCTGCTAAAAATAAAATGAAGTAAAAAAAAAAAAAAGAAAATAGAAAGAATTCATAATCATCTGGTTAGGATTGATCTAAACCAGCCCATTTTCTATACGATTAAGTATGCCAACTATTAAACAACTTATTAGAAACACAAGACAGCCAATAAAAAATGTAACAAAATCCCCCGCTCTTCGGGGATGTCCTCAGCGTCGAGGAACATGTACTCGGGTGTATGTGCGACCCGTTCAGATCATGAGCCGGAACAAAATAAAAAGTACAAATTTTTCCAGTATCAATGACCAGTACCAATGAATAGGATAGGATGGAAGAATTCCAATCGATATAGAAAAAAACCTACATTGCGTATCAAATTTATGGTTTCTATTGGTGCAAATCCAATCACCTCAGTTGGAGATGAAAAGCAATTCCCCAGTGGTAGCAAATGGTTATCCATTAAGCGGGGGAAATCATATTTAAGAAGCAAAAAAATTATGCTCCTACTTTTGCAAGAACGGACTATACAGGGTCAGCTACCTAGCCAACCTTTGTAATTAAATACCGTTACTGTATGGGTAGATCTCGTTGTGAAAAGACCTAGTACTGGACAATTCATAGGTAGAGTCAAAGAATGTGAACTGTACAAGTTACTAATAACATTGATTAATGGTGGAAAGGGCTCCGGTGTATAGAGAGGACCTCACCGTTTAAGAAGTAGCCATAGAAACGATGGAACCCACTATTTATCCATTTACCTTTACGTTTTATTGATACTTTATACTATACTCAACTTTAGTTACAATTACAATTGACTATTTTTTTTTTTGTTGATACCTCTAGTATCAATACAATTTCTTATTTCGAGGTTAAATGCCTGGAAAAATGGTGGTTGGGAAGGTCATAGTAGCAAAAGCCATTGGAATTTTTTTTTATACATTGGAAGAATCCGTTTTGTTATTAATAGACCAGGAAAGGGAAAAGAATGACTGAAAGAAAATAAAAAAATTAGTTATTCATCAAAGTTTCATTTTATTCAATGACCAGAATTAGACGAGGGTATATAGCTCGGAGACGTAGAATAAAAATTCGTTTATTTGCATCAACCTTTCGAGGGACTCATTCAAGACTTACTCGAAATACTATTCAACAGAAAATAAGAGCCTTGAGTTCTGCTCATCGGGATAGGGGCAGGCAAAAGAGAACTTTTCGTCGTTTGTGGATTACTCGGATAAATGCAGCAATTCGTGAGATTGGGGTATCCTATAGTTATAGCAGATCTATACATGATCTGTATAAGAGGCAGTTGCTTCTTAATCGTAAAATACTTGCACAAATAGCCATATCAAATAAAAATTGTCTTTACATGATTTCCAATCAGATCCTTAAATAAGGAAATTAGAAGGAATCCACTGTAATGCTTTAAGGGCCCCCGGAGAATGAGCTCCGGGAAGGTAGAGTAGAAATATTAATATAAAATATATAAGAAAAAAAAAAATGAATCAACACATAAAAAAAAGAAGAAATTTTTGCTTATGATGTGACAATCCAATCGGGGATTTTCAAATTTTTCGAACAAAAAAATATGAGTTGGGGTTCATTTTGATTCAATTGAGGAATAGCCTATCTATTCTATCTATTTACTATTTATTTCTAATTCGAGGACCCGTGGTTCTAGGAGTCGATTCAGTTCTCTCAAATTGTTTCTCGTTATTAAGAAAAGGTAACAAAGATAAAATACGAGCTTGCTTTATAGCAATAGTAATTAATCGTTGTTGTTTCAAAGTCAATCTATTCACTCGTCTAGATAATATTTTTCCTTGTTCACTAATAAATCGACTAATTAAACTCATGTTTCTATAATCAATTCGATCCCCCGATCCTATTGGGGGCAAACGCCTACGAAAAGATCGCTTGGATTTAAGAAAAAGTCGCTTGGATTTATCCATGGTTTATTCCTTATTTAATCTTATTTCTTAATTCGAATTTCATTTGTGATCCTACCGAAATAGGATGAAATAGGATTTTTTTTATGTAATTTATTGCTGTTCCTTGGAGGGGTTACAAGCGCGTTACATTTTCTTTATTTCTTTATCTCCCCATGAATCGTATGCTTGTAACAATAGGGACAAAATTTTCTCAATTCCAATCGACTAGGCGTATTGTGTCGATTCTTTTGAGTAATATATCTGGAAATGCCCCGTGATTCCTTATTAATATCGTTTCGGACACAACTGTTACATTCCAAAATAACCTTTACTCTGACATTTTTACTCTTGGCCATAAACCCCCCTTTTTTTATTCACTCAACTCTTCTATTTTCGAAACGAAAAAGAAAAAAAGAAGTTGCTGACTCGAAACCCAATTCTTAAATACGTCATTTCAATCAAATCAATAGAGAATAAATATAAGTAATACGATGATTTCTAACTATCTTTCTAACTATAAATTAGTTTATAGTATTTCATTTAAGTATCTTGTATGCGTTTGTTGTCCGCGACCTTTATTATTTACATTTACTTTACATTTCTGTTCTCCCTCTATCAGCGTGAACCCGAGTTTCGTTGCGGATGAAACTTCTTTTATTATTTCTCTTTCCTTCTTTTTTTTTTATCCTAAAAAACTGACAGAAAGCACAAAACAAAAAGGGTTAGTCACAGATAATTTATTCTATCTATACTATAATCTAATCTTCTTCATCCACAACTAGAATGAAAAAAAGGGGAATGTTAATGCATCTGGGAATAAACGATTAATCTCTATCAATAGGCCTGCTAAAGACCCGAACCATAGAGTGCTTAACACAGGTGCCACGGAGAGATACGTTTTTATATCTCGCATTGAAAATCCTCCTTTTTTATTGTAATACATATATGATCAGATACACATGTCGTTAAGGATCACTTGTATTTGTACGCAGAATCCCTAACTCAAATGAATATATATAATATAACAAACATATTAATATTTTCCTTTCTTTAACAACATAAAAAAGTGTCCACTTACTTTCTTTTCTGAACATTACCGATTTATATTATATTTAATATTTATTTGATTCTTTTTCTTTTATTTTATTATATGTTATATTGTTATATGATAGGAAAAAGAAATGAGAAGAGAAATTGTATATCAATGGGAGAAATCAAGATGTGGAAAACAAGATGGGGATTCTCTACAATGACACTATAGGCCAATTGAAAGGGATGTAGCGCAGCTTGGTAGCGCGTTTGTTTTGGGTACAAAATGTCACGGGTTCAAATCCTGTCATCCCTATCTATTACTTCTCCCATCCATGTGCAGTAATGAAGGATCTGTTGAGATCAATAAAAATTAGACATACATAATGCTTTATGATACTATATGTATCCAAAGTGGGGGTTACAAATCAAATTCTTTTAGTTACATATAGCCCTTTATATATATTGGGATA